GACGATAGTAAAAAGTCATAGCAAATCCTGTAGCTACTTGTACTAAAAAACAAGTAAGCGTAATTCCTCCTAGACAATAAAATATGTTAACATGAGGAGGAACATATTTACTAGTTATATCATCTGCAATCGCCTGAATCTCGAGGCGTTCTTCGAACCAATCATAGACTTTATTGAGATAGGTAAACCAAGAGGACCCCCCCCAAGAACCGTATATGAGAATTTCATCTCGTACAGCTCAAACAAAAACACCCAAATAATAGCCGAAACGGATATGGAATAGAAAGTTTGAAACTTCTTAATCTTTTCATTCAATTTTATCTGAAGACACAAAAGAGTAAAAAAAAATCCGAAAGCTCTTTTTTGTAGTTGGAATTATAATGCCAAAAAATCAAGTCGGCGCATTCGTCTTTATTTATGTTGATCGTTACAGGCCTCTTGAATCTTCTATTTACCTACTTATTTCTTTTTCTTTGCTTTGATTTTTTATTTGTATAGAATGGGGCTTTATTCTTATTTTCTTTTTGATAGGAATTCTCTTGTTAAGACCCTATGAATCAATTGAAACCTCAGATTCATACCAGAACCGCGATGATTCAATAAAACCTTGAAACTAAGTCCAACGATTCTTTGAGTAAGAACCATCGGATCATCACTTATTCAATGAATAGAATAGATATAATAACTAAAAATACAAAGAAAGGTTTGTCCTTTGATCAAAATAAGCATAAACTAAATGAGAGTTTGAAAGAAGAAAAAATCTTTCGATTTATAAATAATATAACTCTTTCTTTGAAATTTTTTTTTGAGTCCGGCCGCGAGGTTTGAATATTAAATATGAATCATAGTTCGAAGACTTCGTGATCCATTTCATATATTCCGTGCTCCAGATACTAGAATGGCTATCCGACGGGATAAAACTATCTCTATCAAGATGACAGACCTATTTTCTGTACTATCAATGGGATCAATTATAACAAGTCACACACTCATATTCCGGAAATACAGAAACAAATAAATTTCACGGTCGAACTACCAAAAAAGAATGGGCTAAAAAAAAAAATCCGAGAACTAAAATAAAAGTTTCACTTTTTGTATTGAAAAGCGAGGCTTCGTGGTTCTTGTGAATCTAATTCATTGAAATTCCATCCAGTAAAACAGAAGAATTATAAATCTCCAAAATAATGGATAAGAATATCGAAAATAAAGCCATCGCGACACCCATCAAAGGAGTCGTTCCCCATCCAGGGGCTACTTTACCATATTCCGAATTCAACGGTTTCAAAAAATCCCCTACAACAGTTCGTCTTGGACCAGATCTAGAACTACCCTCAACGGTTTGTGTAGCCATAAATCTTATTTTGTATTCAGTGAGATCTGTTGACTTTGTATACCATTCCGTTGTAAATAAACGATTTTATGATAGATCCATTGGGGTCTTGAAATTATATAATAATGGAAACTGCAACCTTAGTCGCCATCTCTATATCTGGTTTACTTGTAAGTTTTACTGGGTACGCCTTATATACTGCCTTTGGGCAACCCTCTCAACAACTAAGAGATCCGTTTGAGGAACACGGGGACTAATTGAAGTAATGAGCCTCCCCATATGGGGAGGCTCATTACTTCAATTGAAATAATGAAAAATCATTTCACTTTTTTAGTTGGAACTTTAGGCGGTTCTCGAAAAAAGATAGCGAAAAAAATTATCCCTAGAGTAGATACTAAGAGGAATGTATAAACCAATGCTTCCATAAATTCGATCGTGATTTACAATTATAGCTTCCATACCTGTTTATTTGGAATCATCTACCGAATAAAATAAAGAAAGAACAAGAATCAACGAAAAGGCAGCGATTAAAATCAAGATTTTCCCAGCAGCCTATGTCAAATCACAAACGGAAAATAGAAGCGAAAAATAAAATAACAAAGCAATCTTGCATCAGACTACTTGCCTTCTTGTAGTTGGATCCCCAAGTTTTTGGAATGCTCCAAATTCCACTTGAGCATCCAAATCTGGATCAATACCGGCAAAAACATCTCGGAACAGGGTTCTAGCACCATGCCAAATGTGTCCGAAGAAGAAAAGCAAAGCAAATGAAGCATGCCCAAAAGTAAACCAACCCCTTGGACTGCTACGAAAAACACCATCGGATTTCAAAGTAGCACGATCTAATTCAAAAATTTCACCCAATTGAGCACGTCTAGCATATTTTTTCACAGTAGCTGGATCGCTATAACTCACTCCATTGAGTTCGCCACCATAGAACTCAACGGTTACACCTACTTGTTCGACACTATACTTTGATTCTGCCCTTCTAAAAGGGACATCCGCTCTAACAATTCCGTCTCCGTCTACCAAAACAACCGGAAATGTTTCAAAAAAGGTAGGCATACGGCGTACAAAAAGTTCACGCCCTTCTTTATCTCTAAAGATAGGGTGCCCTAACCACCCAACGGCTATTCCATCCCCGTTGTCCATTGAACCCGCTCTGAATAATCCTCCCTTTGCCGGATTATTGCCAATGTAATCATAAAAAGCTAATTTTTCAGGAATTTTAGACCAAGCTTCCGATAAACTTTGATTTTCGGCTAACCTAGCACTAACCCTTCGATATATTTCTTGCTGGAAGTATCCTTGATCCCATTGATAACGAGTAGGGCCAAATAATTCGATGGGGGTAGTCGCCGAACCATACCACATAGTTCCAGCAACAACAAAAGCTGCAAAAAAGACAGCAGCTATACTACTGGACAGGACGGTTTCAATATTTCCCATACGTAATCCTTTGTATAAACGTTGGGGTGGACGGACACTAAGATGGAATAAGCCTGCTAATATGCCCAACGTGCCTGCTGCAATATGATGAGAGGCTATTCCTCCCGGAACAAAAGGATCAAAACCTTCCACGCCCCACGCTGGGTTTACAGGTTGTACCTTTCCGGTTAGTCCATAAGGATCGGACACCCATATTCCAGGACCATACAATCCTGTTACATGAAATGCGCCAAAGCCAAAGCAAGCCACTCCTGAGAGAAATAAATGAATTCCAAAAATCTTGGGCAAATCCAAAGAGGGTTTTCCTGTGCGCTCGTCGCAAAAAATTTCTAGATCCCAATATACCCAATGCCAAATAGCTGCCAAGAAGCACAAGCCAGAAAACACAATATGGGCTCCGGCCACACCTTCGTAACTCCAAATACCCGGATTTGTTATAGTCCCCCCTGTAATACTCCAACCGCCCCATGAATTGGTTATTCCTAAACGAGTCATGAAGGGTATAACGAACATACCTTGTCTCCACATTGGATCAAGAACGGGATCGGAGGGATCAAAAACGGCTAATTCATATAGAGCCATTGAACCGGCCCAACCAGCAACCAGAGCTGTATGCATTATATGAACAGAAAGCAAGCGACCGGGATCATTCAATACGACAGTATGAACACGATACCAAGGCAAACCCATGGAAATACCCCTTTATCAACGAAAAATAGACACTATGTAACTTTATTGCATTGGAATATGAATATGCTACGGACCCCCCCTTTTCGGTGGATTCTTTCGGAGAAAGAATTACTTACTATTTGTTCTATTCCATTAGTAATAACGGAAGAATTCGGCTCAGAAGAAAAAAGAGAAGCAGATCTATTCTATACCCGATAAGTATCAATACGCAATGGGGGTTGATCCGATTTTTTATGAATGAATGCAGGCATATTTGTTCATCATTAAAAGGACCTATTCGTAAGAATTCTTTTTGATTCATTCTGTCTTTCTTTATTTTATGGCCTTATTCTATCTGTGTATAAAATATGATAAAGCCCAATATTATTAAGACAATAAACCCATTAATACGCTTCCACATCAAAGTGAAATATAGTATTTAATTCTTTTTCTTTCATTTCATGCCTATTGGTGTTCCAAGAGTTCCTTATCGAGTTCCGGGGGACGAAGATTCAGCTTGGGTTGACATATAGCGCGACTTGTCAAATATATTGGGTCATATGGGATTCCCCCGTTCTCTCGCCCGATCGAGATATCCTCTGTTTCGCCCAAAAAAGATTGATTGAATTATCAAAAATTTGTAGCGTGAAGTGTAATGAAGTGCAATTAGAGATCCATTTCGTTTTTTTTGGAGGGTATCCAGATTACTATTTTCACTTAGAATGATTTATGGTTGGCTTGGTTGGACCGATAAAATGAAGTATCCAGGCTCCGCTTAGAAAAACCCAATTGGTAATATATTTATAATTACCGCACCTAATATCATAATTTTTTTTTTATTTAAAAATTAGAAATAAGAGCGATTTTAAACTGTTAATCAATCGAATAATTGAGAAAGACGTTGAATATTTGGCGGAAAACATGAAAGAAAAAGAAAAAAAGTAAATGAAATCATAGCAAAAAGGCGTGGTATTGGGTCATTTGTCCTATATGCGCAAATCAAAATCGGACAGATCTTTACTCGGAGTAGAGCATAAACCTAAAAAAAAATTGAATAAAAAATTGACGAAACCCATTCAGGAACAAGAAAATGACATCGTGATTTGGATTGAATCCCAATGAAAAAACTAGATCAATGAAAAGTTTGTGCGATAAGTTTAGCAAATTTTTTCTATATTATAGGAAAACAGGCCAAAACTCATCTTTCTTTAATTTAAAATTTATTTTGTTTTAAAAGTTAGAAAGAGCTCGCTATAAAAAGCGAAGGATGGCTGGAATCTACACATTGATTTTTTTTCGCAATTTTTGTTGAACCGTATGCATCAAAAGGTGCCTGTACGGCTACTAAGGGATACAATTTTATCCTAATCAACCGACTTTATCGAGACAGAGTACTTTTTTTAGGCCAAGAGGTTGATAGCGAGATCTCGAATCAACTTATTAGTCTTCTGATATATTTCACTATGGAGAATGAGAACAAAGAGGCGTATATGTTTATAAACTCTCCCGGCGGATGGGTAGTCCCCGGACTAGCTGTTTATGATACTATGCAATTTGTGAAACCAGATGTGCATACAATATGCATGGGATTGGCTGCTTCAATGGGATCTTTTCTCCTGGTCGGAGGAGCAATTACCAAACGTGTAGCATTCCCTCACGCTCGGCGCCAATGAGTTTTTTTTGATTGAAAGAAAAAAGAAGACTATGCCTTCGCCCTATGAAATATGAATTAGGAAGTAATAATAGCATGGCACTTCGAATTCGATATGAATTTTTTTTTTATTTCTTTTTTTTTCAAAATATTAGATTATGTATCGAAAGAGTAGTATGGGAGAAAGGGCATTTACAATTTTATCTTACCTGCCGTGGGCCCTTTTCAGTGTCACAAACTTTTTTTCTTTTCACACCAGAGACTATTAACATAACAATATTTATCTTATGAAAGAATACAAAAAAAGAAACTTTGGGATTGCTGAATCACAGACGAAATAAATATATAAAGCAACGGAGCCATCATAGTATTTTTTAACTTCTCCGAAAAAAGGAAGGGTGGTAATTGGATTTTTTATTGATCGCGGTCTAATAGACTCTATATTTGCTCTTTTTTCTTTCATCGGAAAAAGAGAATTCCATTGTAAAGCCGTATGCAATGCGCAAAAAATGCCTGTACGGTTGGTTGTTCAATTCTATCTTTTTTTTCTTATTATTCTTTAGCTATTCTTCCCGCCTCCTTATGTGAGTTAGAGGAACCCCTTGTTATGTTATATCATCAGGGTAATGATCCATCAACCCGCTAATTCTTATTTTGAGGCACAAACGGGAGAATTTATCCTGGAAGCGGAAGAACTACTGAAACTTCGCGAAAGCATCACAAGGGTTTATATACAAAGAACGGGCAAACCCTCCTGGGTTGTAAACGAAGACTTGGAAAGAGATGTTTTTATGTCAGCAACAGAAGCCCAAGCTCATGGAATTATTGATCATGTAGCGTTAGCGGTTAAATAACAAATAGCAATAGCAATGATTTAACACAAATCCACAATTTCATTAAGATTGATTTAATCCCTCTTATTCCTTTCTTATCTTAACTTAAGGGTTAATTTTTTATTAATCTTTTTAAATAGAAAAAGAAGTAATTCATAATCATCTGGTTAGGATCGATCTAAACCAGTCTATTATGTATAAGATTATAAGATTTAGCATGCCAACTATTAAACAACTTATTAGAAATGCAAGACAGCCAATTAGAAATGTCACGAAATCCCCTGCTCTTCGGGGATGTCCTCAGCGTCGAGGAACATGTACTAGGGTGTATGTGCGACTTGTTCAGATCATGGGCTAAGAAAAAGGAAACAATTTTTTCAGTATCAACGATCAGTACCGGTGAATAGAATGGGGTTCTTCCAGGCACTATCTAAAAAAGATAGATCTACCATATCCTTCTATTTATTGTGTATGAAATTTATGGTTTCCATTGGCGCAAATCCAATCTTGGAATTGAAGATGAGAAAAAATTCCCCATTGGCAGCAAATGCTTATCCCATTAAGCGGGGAAACTCCTATTTAACAAGCAAAAAGATTATGCTTCGACTCTTGCAAAGAACGGACTAACAGGGTCAGCTAGCCAATCAATCCTCATAATTAAATACCGTTACTGTATAAGATAGATCTCGTCGTGAAAGATCTATTACTGGAAATTTTATGAGTAGAGCCGAAGAGTGTGAACTGTACAAGTTACCAATAGCATTGATTAAATGAAGGAACGAGCTCCGGTGTATAGAGAGGGCCTCACCGTTTAAGAAGTAACCATAGAAACGATGGAACCCACTATTTATTTATCCATTTCTATTTACTCCTTTTTTCGTTATTAGGCTTTTTTTGATACCTAGTATCAATACAATTTCTTATTTCAAGGCGAAATGCCTAGAAAAAAGGAAAAAATCGTGGTCGGGACGGTTAGAGTAGCAAAAGCCATTGGAATTTTTATTTTATACATTGGAAGAATCCGTTTTGTTATTACTAGACTAGAAAAGAATAACTGAAAGAAAGAATTAGTTATTCATCAAAATTTCTTTTATTCAATGACCAGAATTAAACGAGGATATATAGCTCGGAGACGTCGAATAAAAATTCGTTTATTTGCATCAAGCTTTCGAGGGGCTCATTCAAGACTTACTCGAACTATTACTCAACAGAGAATAAGAGCTTTGGTTTCGGCTCATCGGGATAGAGATAGGAAAAAAAGAGATTTTCGTCGTTTGTGGATCACTCGAATAAATGCAGTAATTCGCGGGGGAGGGGTATCCTATAGTTATAGTAGATTAATACACAATCTTTACAAGAAACAGTTGCTTCTTAATCGTAAAATACTTGCACAAATAGCTATCTCAAATAGGAATTGTCTTTATATGATTTCCAACGAGATTCTAAAATAAGGGGATCGGAAGGAATCCACCGAAATACTTTAAATGAAACGAGGTTCCCTCGAGAATGGACTCGGGGAAGGTAGAGTAGAACTTAGTATGATAAAAAAAATTCTGATAAGGTCATCAAAATGAGCGAAGACGCTCAATAAAAAAAAGATTTCTTTTTCTTCCCCAACCCGATTCTTTTATTTTTTTTTCTTACGACAATTTTGATTATCAGATTTTTTGAATAAAGTATTGGTCCACGTTTGATAATTTTGAGTCAATTGAGGGGTAAACCTATTTATTTCTGGTTCTAAGAGCAGTAGTTCTCGCGGTTGACTCGCTTCTTTCAAATTGTTTCTCATTATTAAGAAAGGGTAACAAAGATAAAATACGAGCTTGTTTTATAGCAATAGTAATTAATCGTTGTTGTTTTAAGGTCAATCTATTTACTCGCCTAGATAATATTTTTCCTTGTTCACTAATAAATCGACTAATTAAACTCATGTTTCTATAATCAATTCGATCCCCCGATTGGATCGGGGGCAAACGCCTACGAAAAGACCGCTTGGATTTAAGAAAGAGTCGCTTGGATTTATCCATGATTTCTTTATTCCTTATTTCTAAAAATAGTCCTATCTTTATCTCTATTTCAAAAATCCTATCTTATTTTGTTTTGATCGGATCAAATTCAAATTCTCGCATTAATTATAAGATTAATATAAGAAATAGGATTTGGTTTGTTTATTTTTTTATTATTTATTATTTAAATATATAATATATAAATGTAATATTAAATATAGAAATGTAATAATAACTATATGTAATAATATGTAATATTATAATAGAATAATATATAAATATATGCATTATATATATAAGTAATTATATACTTAATATATTATCTACCTAATGTCATATTTTCATATTCTCGGGAAGGGTGACATACGAGCACTTGATTCGATTTATTTCTTTATCTCCCCGTGAATTGTATGTTTGTAACAATAGGGACAGAATTTCTTCAATTCCAATCGACTAGGCGTATTGTGTCGATTTTTTTGAGTAATATACCTGGAAATGCCCGTTGATTCCTTATTAAGGCCACAACTGGTACATTCCAAAATAATCGTTACTCGGACATCTTTACTCTTGGCCATGAACCTCCTTTGAGTTTTTAATTCACCCCAACCCCTCTATTTTATTTTCCGATCAAAAGGGAAGAAGAAAGGAAGGAAAAAATAAATAAAAATTGCTAACTCAAAACCAAATTCTGAAAGATTTTGTTGCAATCAATTGCAATCAATATAGTAAATCAATATAGATTATAGGAAATAATAAGAATAAGTAATACAATGATTTCTAACTCTATTTAGAATCACAGTACCGTATTTTCTTTAAGTATCTTGTAAGATACTGTTGTTTCAGCCACATTTGTCTTTTCGCTCTACTAGTAGGAGCTTGAACCCGAGTTTCAGTGAGGTTGAATCCACCTTTTTCGTTCTACCTTCCTTAATTTTTTTTATCTAATTCTTATCTAATCTAATTCTAACAAAACTCAAAAAAAAAGGGGGGGGGGTGGATTAGTCACAGATATTTGATTGTATCTCGATCTAATCTTTTTCACCCCGTCCCGCGGCAATAACTCGAATTAAAAAAAAGGGAAGGTTAACGCATCCGGGAAGAAACGATTGATCTCTATCAATAAACCCGCTAAAGAACCGAACCATAGAGTACTTAGTACCGGTGCTACGGAAAGATATGTTTTTAGATCTCGCATTTAAAATCCTCCTTCTTTATCGTATTACATTATAGTAATACATATACATGTGGTTAAATAGAATCACGTGTATATGTGGTTAAAGACTTTTTGTATTTGTATATTTGTACGCGGAATTACTAATTCAAAATTCAAATTGAAATGTACAATGATTCGATAGATAAGATTTTTCCTTTTCTTAAAACAGCAAAAAAATATGTCCCCTTCCGCCTGAGAATTCCCGCCGAAAATATTCATGTATTATTCATTATATAGTTGTTATATGATATGAGACCAAAAAGAGGAAATAGAAAGAGAATTTTTGTATATCACATAGATGAAATGAAATAAGGGTGTGGAAAACAAAACCGGAATTCTCTACAATGACATTGTAGACCAATCGAAAGGGATGTAGCGCAGCTTGGTAGCGCGTTTGTTTTGGGTACAAAATGTCACGGGTTCAAATCCTGTCATCCCTACCTATTACTTCTCCTTTGAGCAGTAACGAGGGAGCCATTTTAGATTGCTTAAAATTAAGCATACATAATCTATCATTTTATCATATTATATATGATATATGATAGTATAAGTGTGTACGATGTTGGGGTTATAAAATAAAAAAAAAAAAAGAATCCTGCTTTTTACAGTCTTCTTTATTATGATAAGAAAGCGCTCTTAGTTCAGTTCGGTAGAACGTGGGTCTCCAAAACCCAATGTCGTAGGTTCAAATCCTACAGAGCGCGATTCCGCTCTTGTTAGGTCGAAAATTATGCCGAACTGAAAAAAAAAAATTGAACAGCAATTCGATCGAATTTGACCTCCTTGGATGAAAGGGGTCAGGCAAAAAAAGAGATGGTAATTAATCAAAGGCCCAACTGATCACCACGT